AAGATATATCTTTAGATGAATATGAAGAGGTACCAATGCTTTCTTCGTTAAAAAAATCTAAATGGAAAAATAAATATACAACTATGGTCTATGATGATGTATATAGTAGTGGGGTAGTATGGGACAAAAAATAAATCCACTTGGTTTCAGACTTGGAACAACCCAAAGTCATCATTCCCTTTGGTTTGCACAACCAAAAAATTATTCTGAGGGTCTAGAAGAAGATCAAAAAATAAGAGATTTTATCAAAAATTATGTACAAAAGAATGTGACACTATCCTCCGGAACCGAGGGAATTGCGCGTATAGAGATCAAAAAAAGAATAGATTTGATCCAGGTCATAATTTTTATGGGATTCCCAAAATTATTAATTGAAAGTAGACCAAAAGGAATCGAAGAATTACAGACAAATCTACAAAAAGAATTTCAGTCTGGGAACCGAAAACTTAACATTGCTATTAAAAGAATTGCAAAACCATATGGAAACGCTAATATTATTGCAGAATTTATAGCTGGACAATTAAAGAATAGGGTTTCGTTTCGAAAAGCAATGAAAAAGGCTATTGAATTAACTGAACAAGCCGATACAAAAGGAATTCAAGTACAAATCGCAGGGCGTATAGATGGAAAAGAAATTGCACGTGTCGAATGGATCAGAGAGGGTAGGGTTCCTCTACAAACGATTCGCGCTAAAATTGATTATTGTTCCTATACAGCTCGTACTATCTATGGGGTATTAGGCATCAAAATTTGGATTTTTACAGAAAAGGAAGAAGAATAAGAAAACTTTAATTTTTTCTTCACTTCTATCCATTGGTTGAACAAAATACAGGTAAACTAATTTATTGTTTTTCTGCCCAATCAAAACAAATAATTATCATTCTGAATTCTTCTTAATTCTATAGGGTTAAATAAAAATTCAATTGACCTTTTGATATAATTGCTATGCTTAGTGTGTGACTCGTTGGTTTTTTTCGGGTTAGGATGAACAAAAATAAGCTCGATAGTATGAAAACCAACTCATCACTTCCTATTATCTGGATCTAAAGAACCAGTCAAGATATGATAAATCGGTCATATCTTTGTAGCAACTGAAATTTTCACTTTAATTTTACGTTTAAAGCAAAATTAAAGAAGAAAGGTGTAGATAAACGGAAGGATGAGAGAAAGAAAGAAAAAGAATATCAATGCTATAAAATTCCAACATGTAAGGTCTATGAGTCATCTCCTAAAAGGCAGTGTAATAAAGCATCAATACTGATTGATTCATCACTAATGAAATATTAATATTAAATGAATTCTCGGTATATAAGAAAAAAAGAGCTTCGAGTCAATAAAGACTAAGAAGGTTGACTCACGAATAAATTGGATTATTAGCTCCATTGTAGAATTCGAACCTAACCATTAAGTACGAAGCGGTGGGAACGATGGAACCTGTGAATTCCAAAGATTTTATTGAACAAATGAATCTTAAGGATTCGATAATCTGGATGGCGAAATTAACCAGAACAAAATAAATCTATTCTCAGAAGTCATGAACAAGCGTTAAAACTGAAATAGAAATTGCAAGAGTAAATATTCGCCCGCGAAAACTTTTTTTCGCGAGGAGCTGGATGAGAAGAAATTCTCACGTCCAGTTCTGGAGTAGAGATGGAATTCCTAAACAACCATCAACTATAACCCCAAAAGAACTAGATTCCGTAAACAACATAGAGGAAGAATGAAGGGAATATCTTTTCGAGGTAATCAGATTTCTTTCGGTAAATATGCTCTTCAGGCACTTGAGCCCGCTTGGATCACATCTAGACAAATCGAAGCAGGTCGACGGGCAATGTCACGAAATGCACGCCGTGGTGGAAAAATTTGGGTCCGCGTATTTCCAGACAAGCCGGTTACAGTAAGACCTGCTGAAACACGTATGGGTTCGGGGAAAGGGTCCCCTGAATATTGGGTAGCTGTTGTTAAACCGGGACGAATACTATATGAAATGAGTGGAGTAACCGAAACTATAGCTAGAAGGGCTATTTTAATAGCAGCATCAAAAATGCCTATACGAACGCAGTTTCTTACTTCAGGATAAAAATATAGAACCAAGAGAAATGAGTCTCGAGGATGAAACAAAACCACAGGTTTCTTTTTTTTTACAAACAATATTTCTTTTATTTTCTTCATCCTTCACATTGGAAGAATAGACTAAAAAATAAATATGATTCAACCCCAGACCCTTTTAAATGTAGCGGATAACAGCGGGGCTCGAGAATTGATGTGTATTCGAATCATAGGAGCTAGCAATCGTCGATATGCTCACATTGGTGACGTTATTGTTGCTGTCATCAAAGAAGCAGTCCCTAATATGCCCCTACAAAAATCAGAAGTAGTCAGAGCCGTAATTGTTCGTACTTGTAAAGAACTTAAACGTGACAGTGGTATGATAATACGATATGATGACAATGCTGCAGTTGTGATTGATCAAGAAGGAAATCCAAAAGGAACTCGAATTTTTGGTGCAATCCCCCGAGAATTGAGACAATTAAATTTTACTAAAATAGTTTCATTAGCTCCCGAAGTATTATAAAATAAAATCAGATGTTGATAGTTTTTTATCTTTCTTTTGGGTATTTGAAAAAAATAGATTACGAACTTGATTCATTCCTAGATTGTGTCTCACGCATATACCTTTTTAAATTCATATATCATAAACAAATAATAAAAAAAAAGAAAAACATGTCGATTATATCCAATTTCGAGTCACCAATCATTTTAGTTCATCATGAGTAGAGACACTATTGCTGAGATAATAACTTCTATACGAAATGCGGATATGGATAGAAAAAGAGTTGTTCGCATAGCATCTACTAATATTACCGAAAATATTGTTAAAATACTTTTCCGAGAAGGTTTTATCGAAAACGTCAGAAAACACCGAGAAGAAAACAAATCTTTTTTTGTTTTAACCCTACGCCACAGGAGGAATAGGAAAAGACCCTATAGAAATTTTTTAAATTTAAAACGGATCAGTCGACCCGGTTTACGAATCTATTCTAACTCTCAACGAATTCCTAGAATTTTAGGTGGGATGGGAATTGTAATTCTTTCTACTTCTCGGGGTATAATAACAGACCGCGAAGCTCGACTAGAAGGCATCGGCGGAGAAATTTTGTGTTATATATGGTAATCCTTTTAATACCCAAATGGGATCCGAAACCTCTTCCTATTTGTAAAAAAAAGGGGGGTGATAATATTGTTTCTACTCCATTAGTTGATACTTCAAGGGGGCTTTGCCTGTAATGAAAGAACAAAAATGGATTCATGAAGGTTTAATTACTGAATCGCTTCCAAACGGCATGTTCCGGGTTCGGTTAGATAACGAAGATCTGATTCTAGGGTATGTTTCAGGAAAGATCCGACGTAGTTTTATACGTATACTGCCAGGAGATAAAGTAAAAGTTGAAGTAAGTCGTTATGATTCAACCAGAGGGCGTATAATTTATCGACTCCGAAACAAGGATTCAAAAGATTAAGCGGGTTTTATTCAATACGACTCGAAATTCAAAATTGCAAGAAACTTATTTTCTACCAAGAAGTACATTGAGAATTAAAATTGAGGGATTAAAAATATGAAAATAAGAGCTTCCGTTCGTAAAATTTGTGAAAAATGTCGACTAATTCGCAGGCGGGGGCGCATTATAGTAATTTGTTCCAACCCGAGACATAAACAAAGACAAGGATAATCAGACTCGCTAAAGGACTCAGTGTACAGATAAGGAATCTGTTTTGATGTGAAATGGATATATCCATATATTTCTGATTCATATTTATGAGATGATAAAATATGGCAAAAGCTATGTCGAGAGTCGGTTCACGTAGGAATGGGCGTATTGGTTCGCGTAAAAATGTACGTAGAATACCAAAAGGAGTTATTCATGTTCAAGCAAGTTTCAATAATACCATCGTGACGGTTACAGATGTACGGGGTCGCGTGGTTTCCTGGTCCTCGGCTGGTACTTGCGGATTTAAGGGTACGAGAAGAGGGACACCCTTTGCAGCTCAAACTGCAGCAGCAAATGCTATTCGTACAGTAATTGATCAAGGTATGCAACGAGCCGAAGTCATGATAAAAGGTCCCGGTCTAGGAAGAGACGCCGCATTACGTGCTATTCGTCGAAGTGGTATACTATTAACTTTTGTACGAGATGTAACACCTATGCCACATAATGGCTGTAGACCTCCGAAAAAAAGACGTGTGTAGAAATAAACAGTGAATAAATTTCAAGAGAAACAAGAGACATAAATAATTAAATAAAAAAAAAATTACTATGGTTCGAGAGAAAGTAAGAGTATCTACTCGGACACTACAGTGGAACTGTGTTGAATCAAGAATAGACAGTAAACGTCTTTATTATGGGCGCTTTGTTCTGTCTCCACTTATGAAAGGCCAAGCCGACACAATAGGCATTGCGCTTCGAAGAGCTTTGCTTGGAGAAATAGAAGGAACATGCATCACACGTGTAAAATCTGAGAACGTCCCACATGAATATTCTACTATAGCAGGTATTCAAGAATCGGTTCATGAAATTTTAATGAATTTGAAAGAAATTATACTGAGAAGTAATTTATATGGAACTTGTCAAGCGTCCATTTGGGCCAAGGGCCCAGGATATGTAACTGCTAGAGATATCATCTTGCCTACTTGTGTAGAAATCGTCGACAATACACAACATATAGCTAGCTTGACAGAACCAATTAATTTTTGTATTGAATTAGAAATCGAGAGAAATCGCGGATATCTTCTAAAAATGCCGCATAACTTTCAAGACGGAAGTTATTCTATAGATGCTGTATTCATGCCTGTTCGAAATGTGAATCATAGTATTCATTCTTATGGGAATGGGAATGAAAAACAAGAAATACTGTTTCTGGAAATCTGGACAAATGGGAGTTTAAGTCCGAAAGAAGCACTTCATGAAGCCTCCCGGAATTTGATTGATTTATTTATTCCC